AATTCATCCGCTTCCATTTTAACTTTCCGTAAGCGGGCCTTGGCCTTTTCCAGCTTTTCAATGGCCCCTTCGCGTAGCTCTTCTGAATTTCGAATAGTACTCAAGATTCTCTGTTTTCGATTATCTAATAAATCACTTAATGAAAGTAGATTATCTTCCCATTAATTTTTAAAATTCCATGATCTCTTCCCGAACCAAACATGAATCTTTCGATTCATTTGGCTCTCACGCTCACTTACTTATGGGAAATTCCCATATCTTATCTCTTTTTTATTTAGGTAATGAGCTTATCCTCTCTTCTATGTTCGGATTCCAAAATATTGAAACTGATCGTTGATCCAAGACCAGAATATTAGGAGGACTCTTCCGACCAGACAAAAAATCTGTAATTATCGGCAAAGTTGTTTCTTTTTTTTTTTTATTTGAATGTTCTTTCTTTTTCTTCAAATCCAAAAAATTCCGCTTACTTTATACATAGGTCGTCGATTCCGCATTGGATAAAAAAAGGATGGGATTTCCATTTTTCCAGTAAAAGGTTCAAATCTTTTTATCGATATGAGTGTTCTATATCGGATAAAATGCAACTATTCATTTTGAAACCATCTCCATACTAACATAGTGGTAGAAAGAACACCAATGTTGCGCCCGGACTTCAAATAATTTAGTTTTAACCATGTTTAGGGTCCCATATTATTGGTTGATAGAGAATCAAAGTTTATTTACCAATGAATCACGAAATGCTATGGTTCGTACATATGATTTCTGAATTTATTCAGAAGTAATTCGCGAGATCGTGCACCTTCCTTTCCTAGTTATAAAGAATAAAGCGCAGCTGGTTAGATCCAGCTTATTCTTGAAATAAACAACTCGCACACACTCCCTTTCCAAAAAAAATCAATACACCAAGGACTACACTTAGATTTATTGGATTTGTTGCTAAAATATCGGTATTAAATCCGAAACTCCCGGCGGATGGCCAGTGACCCAAGGAAACGAAAGAATCGGTTACATTTTTCATATGATCTCCTTTTATAGATAGGACTAAAATTGAACAGAGTTCTTTATTTTATTACTTTTCCCTTTTTTATTTGAATTTTATTTATTTTTGATTAATTTACTTTTTTCTCAATATCTCTTCAATATATTAAATTATTGATTTTTTCTTTTTTTTTCTTCAATTGAAGTTCCAAAAAAAGAAAAAGAAAATACTTAGTAGAATTAGGTCCCAGGTCTCGTATCAATTGTGAAATACCTCATTTGTTGCAACGCTTCTTGAAAAAAAAAAGGTTCCGTTGGACTAAGAACGGGAAGGAAGAAAGCGAGTGGATCCGCTAATTCCTGATCCTCAAATTAGTCCTTCCCACGGGGTATTATCTCAACGAATATGTTAATGTAGGAATGAAATATTGATATAATTAGAAAAATCAAGTGGCAAATCCAAGGTAATAAAATAAGAAAGACAAAACAAAGACTTTCAGATTTCTAGGATTAAACAAAGGGATTTGCAAATAAAAGCGCTAATGCCACGACCAGTCCATAAATTGTTAAAGCTTCCATAAAAGCCAGACTAAGCAATAAAGTACCTCGTATTTTACCCTCTGCCTCTGGTTGTCTCGCGATACCTTCTACGGCTTGACCCGCAGCAGTACCTTGACCAACTCCAGGTCCAATAGAAGCCAGCCCTACAGCCAATCCAGCAGCAATAACGGAAGCAGCAGAAATCAGTGGATTCATGGTAAGCTCCTCGCATAAAAATAAAGAAATGGTTAATGATACAAGCAACCAATTAATTATGACTTATTATATTATTCCTAAGATCCATACAGTCGAAATAACTATGAACTACTAAAATAATGAGATTATTGAATGAGCAGAACTGCTTCGATCTCGCGTTTTTAGTTCCTATCCATGGAGTCTTTATCAATCCATAATCAATCCACATAATCAATCCATAAGGACCTAGTTCTTTCTTCCATTTCATTTATTTGTTATGAACCGTTCTTTCAATTCTGCACTCTTTCTCTTCTATATGCTTGATTTCATCTGTTTATTCATTCGGCCCAGACGAAGCGGAAGGACTTCTATTGTAATTCCTATCTAAATTCACGGTGGGGTAGGAAAGAAAGTCGATAAGATATATTCATATAGAACTGGTAAATATCTAATATCACATATACATGGCTTTCTTCCATAACGTAAACCAAAAATGCACATCTTATATTCAACCCGATTCTAGAATAGAATCATTCTTTGAAACATACAGAAGATTTGGCTTATAACCATTAAATTATATATACCCAGTTCGACCCCACCCCTAATCCATTTTTTTATGAATCTCGTTTGAAAATTCTTGGATTGGGGTCCTTTTCTTTATCATTCTCCCGCATTAATACAAGCATGAATACAAACGGACAAATTCATTAGTCTGAATCCTTACATATCAATACAATATCAATATTTGAGATCCAATTGCATCCAATTAATTACATATAATTTGGAT